AAATTAAAGATTACATTAGTATAATAAACACATTTTGATTTAGTAAGTTTACTTTTTGAACTACTTGGGATTCTTCCTGTTTCCGGGGGGTTTACAGGAGTGTTAAGGATCTCAGGGGTTTAGGGGGGTAGGGGGGTTTAACGAGAAAAAACCCCCGGGGTATTCTTATAGTTATGTTTCGAGAAAATCAACTAMTTATGCTCTTGATATCACTTATGTAAGTAATTATAAGGATGTTTTATGACATGGTTACCTATGTCTTCCAAAACCAAGTTATTGAAAGTTCTACCTTCTTCGTTTTTTTTTTCAATCACTGTGAAATGGTTATGAAAGGAAAAAGGAAAAAAAAAACCCCCTACCCGCTGGAATGAACGCTCGGCTTGCTGGGTAACGAGTCGAATGATTACCACCATTAACTTATGCAAGCGTCGATCAATTCATGGGGAAATGTTGATATGTATGGCCCTGAAATAGGAACCAAATGCCAGGAATAATTCACTATGAGAAACCCCCACAATTATTGTCTCTCACCTTCAATAAGTCCATGCATTAAGTAATCAACTGTTGGTCGGTTCTTACTGTGCAATGCTGTTTAATTTCACTTGAACTGGTGAATGAAACAAATATGTAAAATATTTAGTCGACTTGTCTTCGTTTGCAAATTATCATGGTGTAATATAAATATATGTTGATTATTCATTATATGTTATTATGTCTTACCTTCAGGGTAATGTACTAAGGATAAATGGTTCATATCATAATGGGCTTGTAATACATAACATATATATATATATAGACCATTATGGTGTAATATAAATATATGTTGATTATTCATTATATGTTATTATGTCTTACCTTCAGGGAATGTACTAAGGATAAATGGTTCATATCATAATGGGCTTGTAATACATAACATATATATATATAGACCATTATGGTGTAATATAAATATATGTTGATTATTCATTATATGTTATTATGTCTTACCTTCAGGGAATGTACTAAGGATAAATGGTTCATATCATAATGGGCTTGTAATACATAACATATATATATATAGACCATTATGGTGTAATATAAATATTGAAATATTTTAAGTTTCAAAGAGTAGTTTAGTTTAGAATTCTAGCTTTGGGAGTTAGAGGTAGGAGTTAAAATCTCCTCTTTTTGAGTACTAAGGGGGATTTTAACCTCCGGCATCCGGCTTACAAGACCGGCGTTCTAGTCTCTGAACTATTAGTACATCGTCACTCAAGGACTTTATTTTCGGCCCATCCAGCTGCTGGTATTAGGAATAGGAAGAGTGAGAAGTACAGGACGGATGCGATTTGGCCAATAATAATAAAAGGATGTTCTACAGGTATTCCTCCAATCCAGGTGAGAATTGCTACGTCAGCAATTAGAACTCAAAATAAGAATTGGGTCAAAGGGCGGAAGGTTAGGGCTCGCTGTTTAGAGGTGTGGAGGATTGGAACTAATATAAGGATTAAGATTGAGGCTAGCAGTGCGAGGACGCCTCCAAGTTTGTTTGGGATTGATCGTAGAATAGCATAGGCGAACAGGAAATATCATTCGGGTTTAATATGGGGTGGCGTGACAAGGGGGTTGGCCGGGGTGAAGTTATCTGGGTCTCCTAGCAGGTTGGGTGAGAAAAGTGCTAGGGATGTGAGTGCAATAAGTAGGGCTGCGAATCCTAACAGGTCTTTATAAGAGAAGTATGGGTGGAAGGAGATTTTGTCTGCGTCAGAGTTAAGCCCAAGGGGGTTGTTTGAGCCCGATTCGTGAAGGAAGAGTAGGTGAAGGAGTGTAGCGCCTGCAATTACGAAGGGGAATAAGAAGTGAAATGCAAAGAAGCGAGTAAGGGTGGCATTATCTACAGAAAATCCTCCTCAGATCCATTGGACAAGGGTATTTCCAACATAGGGGATGGCGGATAGAAGGTTGGTAATAACAGTAGCCCCTCAGAAAGATATCTGACCTCAAGGGAGGACGTAGCCAACAAAGGCTGTTATCATTACTAGGAGGAGGAGGATAACTCCAATATTTCAGGTCTCTTTATAGAGGTAGGAGCCGTAATAAAGCCCTCGCCCAATGTGTGCATAGATACAGATAAAGAAAAAGGAGGCCCCGTTGGCATGTATGTTGCGAATTAATCAGCCGTAGTTTACGTCTCGGCAAATGTGGGCAACGGATGAAAAGGCTGTAGCAATATCTGATGTGTAATGTATGGCTAGGAACAGGCCAGTAAGGATTTGGGCAATTAGACAGAGTCCGAGTAATGAACCAAAATTTCACCAGACCGAAATGTTGGAAGGGGCTGGGAGGTCTACTAGTGCGTCGTTTGCGATTTTTAGGAGAGGATGCGTTTTGCGAAGGCTAGCCATTAGCAAAGTTTCTGTAGTTGAATAACAACGATGGTTTTTCAAGCCATAATTCCTGGTTAGAGCCCTGGCAGAAATTATGTGCTTTACTGTTATTTGTTTTTTAATTTGTTGAATCGTAGGGGCGATTGCGGTTGCTTCAAATCCTTCTCCTTTTTTTGGTGCCCTTGGGTTGGTAATGGTGGCGGGGGTGGGGTGTGGAGTTCTTGTAGAATTTGGAAGTCCTTTCTTGGCTTTGATTCTATTCTTAATTTATTTAGGTGGAATGTTAGTTGTGTTTGCGTATTCTGCAGCTTTAGCTGCAGAACCTTACCCCGAATCTTGGGTCAACCCAACAGTTGTAGCTTACATGTGTTGTTATACAGCTGTTGTGGTTGGGGCGGCTAGTAAGTTCTGGCGCGAGTGGGTTGGGGGTCTTTCCGGTTCGGCCGATGAGTGGGGGCCTTTTTACATCTTTCGTGCGGATAATGGGGGAGTGGCGGTGATGTATTCGGAGGGTGGGTGAATGTTAGTCGTTGGTGCTGGGGTTCTTCTCTTGACTTTGTTTGTGGTCCTAGAGTTAACTCGAGGGTTGAGTCGGGGCACTCTTCGGGCTATTTAAACAAAGAATATTAATACGGCAAATATTAGGGTAATAAGGAAAAAAATAAGATATGTTTTCACTAGGCCTTGTTGGGTGTTACTTGTTGAGGTAATAAGTGGGTTATTAAGTTTGGCTGCAGCTTTGGGGCCTGTTTTTTCTAATCAGGTTTGGTCAATTATCTGGCTGGCAATGGATTGGCCTATCCCCAGACTTATTGCGGGAGGGAAGCGGTGCATAATTATGGGGAAAAAGCCAAGTATATTTGAGAAGCGGAAGGTAGGCAGGTAGGGCGCAGGTTTAAATTGTTTGCTTGCTAGGGATGCAAGCTCTAGGGCAATTACTAATCCGAGGATTGTAACAATTAAGGCGGCTAGTTTAAGTATAGGAGGCATAGATATTACTGGAGTTTTTAGTGGGATTAGGTTAGAGGTAATTAGAAGACCAGCTACAATGCTTCCTCAAGCTAGACGCTTGATTGGGTTAAGAACTGCGGGGTTGTTTTCGTTGATAGGGGAAAGTGAATTAAAGCGGGGGTTACCCATTGAGACGAAGTAAATGACGCGTAGACTGTAGATTGCTGTGAAGGAGGTGGCTAGAAGGGTCAAGGTAAGGGCTCAGGCGTTAAGATATGAGGTGTTGAGGGCTTCAATAATAGCATCTTTGGAGAAAAAGCCGGCTAAGAAAGGGGTGCCCGTGAGGGCTAGGCTTCCAATGGTTAGACAGGTAGAAGTGAAGGGGGTAAGGCGGTGCATGCCTCCTATTTTACGAATGTCTTGTTCGTCGTTGAGGCTATGAATAATAGAGCCTGAACATAGGAAGAGCATTGCTTTAAAAAAGGCGTGGGTACAGATGTGAAGAAATGCTAATTGGGGTTGGTTTAACCCAATTGTTACTATTATTAAGCCCAATTGGCTGGATGTTGAGAATGCAACAATTTTTTTGATGTCGTTTTGGGTCAAAGCACATGTGGCTGTAAATAGTGTGGTTAGGGCTCCAAGGCATAGGCAAGTGGTAAGAGCGGTGGAATTATTCTCTAGAAGGGGGCTCATTCGGACTAGGAGGAAAATTCCTGCAACAACTATGGTGCTAGAGTGGAGTAGTGCGGATACTGGTGTAGGGCCTTCTATGGCAGCAGGGAGTCAGGGGTGTAGGCCAAATTGGGCGGACTTTCCTGTAGCAGCCACGATTAATCCAAGAAGGGGATAGGTGAGGTCAAAGTTTTTAGCGGCTGCAAAGATTTGTTGTAGTTCTCATGAGTTGAGGTGAGATACCATTCATGCTATTGCGAAGATCAAACCAATGTCCCCCACTCGGTTATAAATTACTGCTTGTAGGGCTGCAGTGTTCGCATCTGCACGGCCATGTCATCAACCAATTAGAAGGAAGGATATGATTCCAACCCCTTCCCAGCCAATAAAGAGTTGGAAGAGGTTGTTTGCAGTAACTAGGATAATTATTGCAATTAGGAAAATTAAAAGATATTTAAAGAACCGATTTATATTAGGATCAGCATGTATATATCAGGAGGCAAACTCTAGGATGGACCATGTAACATATAGAGCAACAGGTGTGAAGATGACAGAGTAGTGGTCAAATTTTAAGCTGAGGTTAACGTCAAAGGTTAGTGTATTTATTCAGCTTGATGAGGAAGCAATGGTTTCTGCTCCCTCACTAAGGAATAAGAAAAGGGGGAGGAGACTAACAAAAAAGGCTAGTTTCACCGCCGTCTTTACATGTGTATGGGCTCAGTCTTCTTTCCGGGGAAGGGGGTTTAGGGTTGTTAGCACAGGAAAAATCAACAGGGAAAAAATCATGAGCAGGCTTGAGGTCATAATAATGGAAGGAGTGTGCATAACTACCACTTGGAGTTGCACCAAGAGTTTTCGGTTCCTAAGACCGACGGATGAACTATTATCCTTTGGGAGTAAAGTTCCGAGGACAGTCCCGGAGTTCAACCGGGGTGATGAAACTTAGCAGGATCCATCTGTTAGCGAACCTTCCTCGGTGGATAAGGGGGATTTAACCCCTGTTTTTAGAATCACAATCTAATGTTTTGTTTAAACTATATCTACAGCCGGCTCAGCCTCAGATCAACTCGGGCTTAAGAATGAGGAGGAGGAGTGGTAGGAGGTGAAGAGCCATAAGTAGATGTTCTCGTGAGTGGGAGGGTTCGAGACCAACAATGTGTGAGGGGAGGGGGCCTCGTTGAGTCATTAAGAACATGTAGAGAGAGTAGCTTGCAGTGATAAGGGTTCCCCCTCCGGTTAATACAATTGTTCATCACGATCAGTTAAATAGGGAGGTGATAATTATGAGCTCTCCTATTAAATTAGGCAGTGGGGGGAGTGCAAGATTAGCAAGGCTAGCAATGAATCATCAAGCTGTTATCAAGGGAAGAATAATTTGTAGCCCACGTGCTAGAAGCATGGTTCGACTGTGTGTTCGTTCGTAGTTTGTATTGGCTAAACAGAATAGGGCAGAAGATGTTAACCCGTGAGCAATTATAAGGATTAAGGCCCCTGTGAACCCTCAGGGAGTTTGAATGAGAATCCCCCCAACTACTAAACCTATGTGGCTTACTGAGGAGTAAGCAATTAGGGATTTTAGGTCAGTTTGGCGGAGGCAGATAGAGCCTGTTATGATAACCCCTCATAATGCGAAGATAAGGAAGGGGTAACTTAGCTCTTTGGTAAGCGGGTCTAGTATAACGATTATTCGCATTATTCCGTAGCCTCCTAGTTTTAGGAGGACTGCAGCAAGTACTATTGACCCTGCAACAGGGGCCTCAACGTGCGCTTTGGGCAGTCAAAGATGTACACCGTATAGGGGCATTTTGACAAGGAAGGCTAGTAGGCAGCCTGCTCATCATAGTTTATCGCCGTTAGATGAGAGGTGGAGGGGGTGTGAGAATGGTAGGGTAAATAGAGAGAGTGTCCCCGTGTAGTTTTGTAGGAGGAGGAGGGCAACAAGTAAGGGGAGGGAACCTGCCAAGGTATAAAATAGGAAGTAGACCCCTGCGTTGAGGCGTTCTGTTTGATTGCCCCATCGAGTGATGAGAATTAGGGTTGGGATAAGAGTTGCTTCAAATATAACATAAAACATGATTACTTCGGTTGCGCCGAAGGCTAAAATGAGGAAAATTTGAAGGGATGTTAGTAATGTGATGTATATTCGTTGGCGGTTAATAGGTTCTGTTGCTGTGTGGTTTTGGCTTGCTAGGATTATAAGGGGAAGAAGCCAGCATGTAAGAACAAGCAGAGGTGTAGATAGGGGGTCTGTTGCTATAAATAGGTTTAGAGTGGATCAACCTGTTTCTAATGCATACTTTAGTCATGAAAGGCTAATAAGTGCAATTAATATGCTGTGGGCGAGGGTTGTGGGTCAAAGTCATTTGGCTGGGGTTAATCAGGCAGTTGGGATAAGTATTAAGGTAGGGATGAGGACTTTTAGCATTGGAGTAGGTTGAGACTTTGAAGGTGGTCGGTTCCATGAGTGCGGGCTGTTGCTACCAGTAGGGCGAGTCCTGCACTTGCTTCACAGGCTGAGAAAGCTAGCAATAGTATAGGGGCCGCGCAGAAGCTTGTGGCATTTAATTGAACGGTTCAAAGGGAGAGGGCAATGAACAGGGAGAGCATTATTCCTTCTAAACATAGGAGGGCAGAGAGAAGGTGGGTTCGGTGAAATGCCAAGCCTGTAAGGCCCAGGATGAAAGCGGATGAGAAAGCAAAGTGCACGGGAGTCATTAGGAGATTATGGGATCTAACCATAAGTGTTTGAGCCGAAATCAAAGGTTTTATTTAAACTAATCACCGATTCGGCTCAGTCTAAGCCGCCTTGGAGTCATTCGTAAATAAGTCCCAAGGTGAGGAGGATTAGAACGATAGAGGCTCATAGAAATGTGAGTGCAGGGGAGGCTAGCTGATCCCCTCAAGGAAGTGGTAGTAGGAGGGCAATTTCTAAATCAAATAGGAGGAATAGAATAGCAACAAGGAAAAATCGCAAGGAGAACGGAAGTCGGGCTGTGCCTAGGGGGTCAAAGCCACACTCGTAGGGGGATAATTTTTCATGATCTGGGTTTATTAGGGGTAATCAAAAGGATAGGATGGCCAGAGCAACTGATAGGGCGAGAGCAATAGAGATAACAGTTGAAACTAGGTTCATTATCTTTCCTTGGGGTTTAACCAAGACCGGGTGATTGGAAGTCACTTATACTCAATTTAATACTAGAAAGATTATGAGCCTCATCAGTAGATAGAGATGTACAAGAAAAGTCAGACAACGTCTACGAAATGTCAGTATCAAGCGGCTGCTTCGAATCCAAAGTGGTGCTCGGATGTAAAATGATATTGGACTTGTCGTAGTAAACATACGGCTAGGAAAGTGGAGCCAACAATAACGTGTAGGCCGTGGAAGCCGGTGGCTACAAAGAAGGTTGAGCCGTAGACGCCGTCCGCAATTGTGAAGGGGGCTTCGTAATATTCTATGCCCTGTAGGAATGTAAAGTAGAAGCCTAGAAGAATTGTAAGTGTGAGGGATTGAATGGCTTGTTTTCGTTCCCCTTCCATAATGCTGTGGTGGGCTCAGGTTACTGTTACCCCCGATGCGAGTAGTACTGCTGTGTTAAGTAAGGGGACTTCAAAGGGGTCTAGGGTAGTAATACCTGTAGGAGGTCAGCAGCCCCCTAGTTCAGGGGTGGGGGCAAGGCTTGAGTGATAGAAGGCTCAGAAGAAGCCTAAAAAGAAAAAGACTTCTGATGTAATAAAGAGGATTATGCCGTATCGAAGGCCCTTTTGTACGGGGGGTGTGTGGTGGCCTTGGAATGTGCCTTCTCGTACGATATCCCGTCATCACTGATATATTGTCAAGAGGAGGAGGATTGTACCTAGAACAATAAGTGTTGTAGAATGGAAGTGGAATCAAATTGCAAGACCTGAGGTTATTAATAGGGCGGCAATTGCGCCTGTCAGGGGTCAAGGGCTTGGGTCAACTATATGATATGCGTGTGCTTGATGTGCCATTAGATGTTTTCTTGTAGGTACAGTGTTAGAAGCAGTACGAAGACGTAGGCTTGGATTATAGCTACGGCGACCTCTAGAAGTGTTAATAAAACTAGAACTGTTGCTGTAAGAATGGCCACAGAGGGTATAAGTGGTAGAAGAACAAATACAGCTGTAGAGATTAGTTGAATGAGTAAATGGCCGGCTGTTAGGTTGGCAGTTAGTCGAACTCCTAACGCCAAAGGTCGGATAAATAGGCTAATTGTTTCAATGACGATAAGTATAGGGATTAGGAGATTAGGAGTCCCTTCTGGTAGAAGATGTCCTAGGGCGTGGTTTGGTTGGTTTCGCATTCCGATGATAAGGGTTGCTAGTCAGAGGGGTACAGCAAGTCCTAGGTTGAGGGACAGTTGGGCGGTAGGTGTGAAAGTATAGGGTAAGAGCCCTAGCATGTTTAGTGAAATTAAAAAGAGCATTAAGGATGCCAGGAGGGTGGCTCATTTATGGCCTCCAACATTTAAGGGCAGGAGTAGCTGGTGGGTGAAGCGATTAATGAATGCGTTTTGTAAGGTAAGGAGTCGGTTATTTAGTCAGCGGTCTGTTTGCGTAGGATAAAGAATAGTGGGAAAAATAAGTGCTAGTGCAATTAAGGGAATTCCTAGATATGTTGTGCTTATAAATTGGTCAAAAAAGCTTACGCTCAGGGTCAGTTTCAGGAGGTTTTTTCTAGTTTTTGGGGTTTAAGAGATGTAGGTTGATAAGGAAAGGTATGAGCTATTACTTTTTTAGGGAAGAAGGCTAGGAAGACTACTCAGGCAAAGAGTAGTGTACCAAATCAGGGTTGTGGGAGGAGTTGGGGCATGTCGCTAAAGGTGGTCGGTAGTCACCAATTTCTAGCTTAAAAGGCTAGCGCTACTCCTTGTTCAGCTTTTTAGCGAGGCGTCTTGAAGTATGAATGAAGATCAGTTCTCAAAGTGCTCCAGGGGAACAACCTCAACTACAATTGGTATAAAGCTGTGGTTTGCCCCGCAGATTTCTGAGCATTGTCCATAGAATACTCCTGGTCGGGATGTAATAAAAGCTGTTTGGTTTAGACGGCCTGGGACGGCATCTATTTTGACCCCTAGGGCTGGAACTGCTCATGAATGAAGGACATCTTCGGCAGAGACTAAGACCCGAACAGGTGAGTCTAGAGGAACTACTATACGATGATCAGCTTCTAGTAGGCGAAACTGACCGGGGGTTAAATCTTGTGTGGGAATTATGTATGAATCAAATCCGAGATCTTCGTAATCGGTATATTCGTAGCTTCAGTATCATTGGTGACCCATGGCTTTAATTGTAATGTGGGGGTCATTAATTTCGTCCATTAGATAGAGGATGCGAAGGGAGGGTAGTGCGATAAGGATTAAAACTACTGCAGGTAAAATTGTTCAAATAATTTCAATTTCTTGGGAGTCTAAGATGAATTTATTGGTTAGTTTAGTGGAAACTATGGCCACCATAATGTAAAGAACTAGTGTGCTAATAAGAAAGACAATTATTAAGGCGTGATCGTGGAAGTGTAGAAGTTCCTCTATTACTGGTGAAGCTGCATCTTGTAAACCTAGTTGTGTGGGATGTGCCATTGGTGATTTAAGACACGCGGGATTTAAACCCGCAATTACGCCTCGACAAGGCGATGTAATAGTCGGTTTTACTAGTGTCTTATAAAGAAAGTGACAGAACGGTTATGTGGTTGGCTTGAAACCATCACACGGGGGTTCGACTCCTCCCTTTCTCGTTTAGTTTGATCGGATTTGAACAAATGCGGGCTCCTCAAATGTGTGGTATGGTGGAGGGCAGCCGTGGAGCCACTCTACATTGGTCATGGTTAGTTCTACTGCTAGGACTTCACGTTTAGAGGCAAATGCTTCCCAGATAATAAATAGGAACATGATTACTGCCACAAGGGAGATCATTGAGCCAATAGAAGAGACGGTGTTTCATAGGGTGTAAGCATCTGGGTAGTCTGAGTATCGACGGGGTATTCCAGCCAATCCTAAGAAATGCTGAGGGAAGAAGGTAAGATTTACACCCACAAACATAATACCAAAGTGGATTTTTGTTCAAGTACTATGTAGGGTATAACCTGTAAATAATGGGAACCAGTGTACGAAGGCAGCTACAATGGCAAATACGGCCCCCATTGAGAGCACATAGTGGAAGTGGGCAACTACATAGTATGTATCATGTAGGACGATGTCTAGTGAAGAATTAGCTAGAACAATACCTGTCAGGCCCCCCACTGTGAAGAGGAAAATAAACCCGAGTGCCCACAGAAGTGGGGTTTCTCATTTGATGGCCCCTCCATGAAGTGTGGCTAGTCAGCTAAAGACTTTAACACCAGTAGGAATTGCAATAATCATGGTGGCTGATGTAAAATATGCACGTGTGTCTACGTCTATTCCGACCGTAAACATGTGATGGGCTCATACGATAAATCCTAAAAGGCCGATGGCCATCATAGCCCAGACTATACCCATATAACCGAACGGTTCTTTTTTGCCAGAATAATATGCAACAATATGGGAAATTATTCCGAAACCAGGGAGAATAAGAATATAAACTTCGGGGTGACCGAAGAATCAGAATAGGTGTTGGTAAAGGATAGGATCTCCCCCTCCGGCTGGGTCAAAGAAAGTAGTGTTAAGGTTACGATCTGTTAGAAGTATTGTAATGCCGGCGGCAAGAACAGGAAGGGATAGAAGCAGTAGCACCGCTGTAATTAGGACAGCCCATACAAACAAAGGTGTTTGATATTGAGAGGTAGCGGGGGGTTTTATATTGATGATGGTTGTAATGAAGTTAATTGCTCCTAGAATTGATGAAATCCCTGCTAGATGTAGGGAGAAAATGGTTAGGTCTACAGATGCGCCTGCATGGGCTAGGTTTCCTGCTAGAGGTGGGTAGACTGTTCAGCCAGTACCAGCACCGGCTTCTACCCCAGAAGAGGCCAGAAGGAGCAGGAAGGATGGAGGGAGGAGTCAGAAGCTTATGTTATTTATTCGAGGGAATGCTATATCAGGGGCGCCAATTATAAGCGGGATAAGTCAGTTTCCGAAGCCACCAATCATGATTGGCATTACTATAAAGAAAATTATTACGAAAGCATGTGCTGTAACAATTACATTATAGATCTGATCATCGCCGAGTAGAGCTCCAGGCTGGCTCAGTTCAGCTCGAATAAGCAGGCTGAGGGCGGTTCCTACTATTCCAGCTCAGGCACCAAATACAAGATAAAGGGTACCAATGTCTTTGTGATTAGTCGAGAAGAATCAACGTGTGATGGCCACAGGTAGGATGGCTGAATGTTTAAGCGGTGGATTGTAGTCCCATAGACAGAGGTTTAATCCCTCTTCTTACCAAGCCCTGAGGTGTTTAACACATTAGATTGCAAATCTAAAGTAGCAAGCTAGACGCTTGCCGGGGCTTTCCTCCGCCTACTATTTATGTTTAAATAGGCGGAGGAAAGCTAGATAGATGCCCGCCGGTTTGAGCGCTTAGCTGTTAACTAAGAGTTTGTAGGATCGAAGCCTACCTGTCTAGAAAGCTTTAGCTTAATTAAAGTATCTGTTTTGCATACAGGAGATGTGGGTTAACGTCCCGCAAGTTTTAATCAGGGGCTGGGAGATTTTCACTCCCACTAAGGGCTTTGAAGGTCCTCGGTCTGATGTTATCCTAAGCCTCTTATAGGGTTAGTAGAGTTAGTATTGTTGGGGTTAGTGGAAGAAGAAGGATTGTTGCTATAGTCAAGGTGGCAAGAGGAAGCGTTAGTTGGGAGGAATGCAGGCGTCATGGGGCCAAACCTGTTACGTTATTAGGCGATATGGTGAGTGTTATAGCATATGTTAATCGTAAGTAGAAGTACAGGCTTAATAGGGCGGTGAGTGCGGCTAGGGTGGCAATGGGTGCTAGGTCTTGTTTGGTTAATTCTTGAAGGATAAGTCATTTTGGTATAAAGCCTGTTAATGGTGGAAGGCCTCCTAGGGACAAGAGGATAAGAGGGGTGAGGGTTGTTAGTGCGGGGGTTTTTGCTCAAGAGGTAGCTAGTGTGTTGATGCTTGTTGACTTGTTTAGTTTAAATACAAGGAATGTTGAGGATGTTATAATTAGGTATGTAAGTAGGGTTAGGAGGGTTAAAGAGGGTGAGAATTGAAGGATCAGAATTATTCAGCCTAAGTGGGCTGTGGAGGAGTATGCTATAATTTTCCGGAGCTGTGTTTGATTAAGCCCTCCTCAGCCTCCAACGAGGGTTGAGGTGACACCGAGGATGATTAAAATTGTGGGGTCGGCAGGTTGGATTTGAAGAAGTAGGGCGAAGGGTGCTAGTTTTTGTCAAGTTGATAAGATGAGTCCTGTGGTTAGGTCTAATCCTTGGAGCACTTCGGGTAATCATGTGTGCAGGGGGGCGAGTCCTACTTTTAGGGAGAGGGCAAGGATAGCTAGGGTGGTAGCAAGGGGGTGAGATATCTGTAGGATATCCCATTGGCCTGTTAATCACGCATTGGTAGTGCTAGCAAATAGTAGGGTAGCTGCCCCTGTTGCTTGGGTGAGGAAGTATTTTGTGGTGGCTTCAACTGCCCGGGGGTGATGTTGTTGGGCCATGAGGGGGAGGATGGCAAGGGTGTTAATTTCTAGGCCTATTCAGGCGAGTAATCAGTGTGAACTTGCAAATGTAATAGTGGTTCCTAGTCCAAGGCTAAGTAATAGGGTGGCTAAGATGTATGGGTTCATTAGTAGAGGTAGGGATCTAACCTACATGTTTGGGGTATGGGCCCAAGAGCTTGTTTAGCTGACTTTACTTAGGAAGTGGTGTAATGGAAGCACTGAGAGTTTTGATCTCTTTAGTTAGGGTTCGAGTCCCTTCTTTCTAAGGAGCTGGAGGGGCTTTAACCCTCATGATACACTCTATCAAAGTGGTCCTTTACTTCAGGCACAGTTCCGTGGTTAAATTTGAGGGGGAAGTCCGGCGAATGCGATAGGGAGTGCAAGGTGTCAGATAACTAGGGCTAGTGTGAGTGGAAGAAAATTTTTTCAGATTAAATGCATTAGTTGGTCGTATCGGAATCGAGGGTAAGAGGCTCGGACTCAGAGGAAAAGTAGTGAAAGGAGTGCTGCTTTTGTTATTAGGTTTATGGCTGTTAGTTCAGGGGTGGCGGGGATGTGGGAGGCTCCTAAAAAAAGGGTGGCAGAGAGGGTATTTATAAGGAGAATGTTTGCGTATTCTGCCAGGAAAAATAAGGCGAAGGGGCCCCCTGCATATTCTACGTTAAAGCCTGAGACTAGCTCTGATTCCCCTTCAGTTAAGTCGAAGGGGGCCCGGTTAGTTTCTGCTAGTGTGGAGATGTATCATATTGCGGCTAAAGGTCAGGCTGGTAGGAGAAGTCAGGTGGCTTCTTGGGCTGTGCTAAAGGTTTGTAGTGTAAAACCGCCCGTAAAAATAATTGCGTTTAAAAGAATAAGCCCTAGGCTAACTTCATATGAGATAGTCTGCGCTACAGCTCGTAGGGCCCCAATGAGGGCATATTTTGAGTTGGATGCTCAACCTGATCCTAAAATGGAGTACACCGCTAAACTGGAAAGTGCTAAAATAAAAAGAATTCCTAGATTCAGGTCTAGAATAGGGTATGGTATGGGAAGAGGGGCCCATAAGGTGAGGGCAAGGGTAAGGGCTAGCATTGGGGCGAGGAGAAAAAGAATAGGGGAGGCGGTTGAGGGACGAACGGGCTCTTTGGTAAATAGTTTTACTCCGTCGGCGATTGGTTGAAGAAGGCCGTAGGGTCCAACGATATTTGGGCCTTTTCGGAATTGCATATATCCTAGGACTTTTCGTTCAACCAGTGTAAGGAAAGCAACAGCTAGAAGTACGGGGACAATGTAGGCTAAAGGATTAATAATATGAGTGAAAAGCGTTGAGATCATAGTTGGAGAGAGGATTTGAACCTCTGTACAAAGGGCTTAGGCCTTTTGCAATGTGACCGGGCTCTGCCACTCCAACTTGTCGTTCTCTCAGACAAAGGGACGACGCCCCCTTGCCTGATTGAGCTGCTTTCATTAGGTGGGGGTGAGGCATGTTTTGACATGGGCCCCCTCTTTTCGGTCCTTTCGTACTAGAAAAGATCATTACATAGATAGAAACCGACCTGGATTACTCCGGTCTGAACTCAGATCACGTAGGACTTTAATCGTTGAACAAACGAACCCTTAATAGCGGCTGCACCATTAGGATGTCCTGATCCAACATCGAGGTCGTAAACCTCCTCGTTGATACGGGCTCTAAGAGGAGATTGCGCTGTTATCCCTAGGGTAACTTGGTCCATTGATCGGCGTTGCCGGATCTTATTGGTCAGAAATATCTGTTAATTAGAGCTGTCGCTCTTGGTTGTGAATGTAGTACATTCAGTCCTTGCGGGGGTTTTTTATTTCTCCGCGGTCGCCCCAACCTAAGACATTAGGGCAGGGTTCAGTTTATTCGTGTCCCGTATTTGGGGTATTAATGCTGATCTGCTTTAGTGTCTAAAGCTCCATAGGGTCTTCTCGTCTTATGTGTCTATCCCCGCTTCTGCACGGGGAGATCAATTTCATTGACCTGAAAGAGGAGACAGTCAAGCCCTCGTTATGCCATTCATACAGGTCCCCATTTAAGAGACAAGTGATTGCGCTACCTTCGCACGGTCAAAATACCGCGGCCGTTAAACATATAGTCACAGGGCAGGCGGGACCTCTTATACTTTTGGTTTAGCAAGAGGCGATGTTTTTGGTAAACAGGCGAGGCTGAGTGTGTTTGCCGAGTTCCTTCTCTTTCTTTTAGTCTTTCCCTAAGAGCACACCTGTGTGGGGTTAACGGTTATCTGTTTGGGTGTTTTTCTGGTTGTTTTATTTGTGATTCAGTTCCCTCTGTTTTTGGGTCCGTTAAGGTTCGGCGGGTTGTCCGTTTCCGATATACACGTATGCAGGGAGAAAGCCGTTAGGCTTTCTTATATACTGATTTTAGCAGGATCACTCCCATGTTTGCATGGGAAGGCCCAGTAGGATAAGGGGAGTAAGAAATAATGGTCGAAACTTGAGGCTTATAATGGTAAGTGTCTGAGCTTTAACGCTTTTTGATGGGATGGCTGCTTTCAAGCCCACCCTGATGTCTTGCCTTAGTTGAATATGATCTTTATCCTCCTAAAAAAGTTGTATCTTGTTTCTAAGGGGCTGTACCCCCTTTGACTAACTCTCCTGGTTTCTTTTATTATCTGTTAAGATAAATAGGGGTTGGGGAAGAAAGAAGCCGGGAGGCTGAACTTCTATCCAGTTATTGGGCAACCAGCTATTACTAAGTTCGGTAGGTTTATCACCTCTACTCGAAGGTCTTCCCACTCTTTTGCCACAGAGACGGGTTGGCCCTATTAATTAGGCTGCCTTGGAGTAGCTCACAAAGTTTCGGGTTGTCAAACTAAAGTGCTCTTTGCTTGGGTTGCACTGGCTAAATCATGATGCAAAAGGTACGAGATAAAATCTCTGCTTTTTTGGGCTTCACTTGTTTATTTCATTTGGTTTTTCAGCATTCCCTTGCGGTACTTTCTCTATCGCTCCGTTAGTTCCTTTTCTGTCGCCCGTACTAAGGGGGAAAAATGATTTGTTTATGGAGACGCTTGTGTCTTTGGGTTTAGTTATTGTGTCTTGTTGTTTTTGATTAGGTTGGGCTAGCGGGTCAGTATCAATGCAACTCGAATTGAACGAGTATTTCCTCCGTGTAAAGGGGGTGTTCTGCTTTGAACTATGCTTTGGTTTTGCCAAGTGCACCTTCCGGTACACTTACCATGTTACGACTTGCCTCCCCTTTGCTGGTAAAAGGTTTTAAGTTAAATTATAAGAATATGCTTGGAGAGAGTGACGGGCGGTGTGTGCGCGCTTCAGGGCCAGTTTCAGCGGAACGCTCTGCTTTCTGCTTACTGCTAAATCCTCCTTCTAGATACACGTTTCAGTATTATTATCCGTGATTCGCTATAATAGGGAATGTAGCCCATTTCTTCCCTTTCCATACGCTACACCTCGACCTGACGTTTTGGGTTGTACCAATTGTGCTTACTAAGGGGCCTTCATAGGGTAAGCTGGCGACGGCGGTATATAGGCGGGAATGACAAGGAAAGGTGAGGTTAAACGGGGGTTATCGGTTATAGAACAGGCTCCTCTAGGTGGGTCTAAAGCACCGCCAAGTCCTTTGGGTTTTAAGCTATTGCTCGTAGTCTCCAGGCGGATAGCAATTGTGTAAAGCTATCAACGTTTAGGGCCAAGCATAGTGGGGTATCTAATCCCAGTTTGTGTCTTGGCTTTCGTGGGTTCAGGTGTAATAAAGCCACCTTCGTGAATGAGCTTCTTACTTTCGTAAGCGTATAACAGCTTAGTAAGTGTTCGGCTTTAGTGTTTGTTGTTCCTTAACCACGCTTTACGCCGGAGCCTGTCAACTTGGGCCTCTCGTATAACCGCGGTAGCTGGCACGAGTTTTACCGGCCCTTTTAACCATAACTAAGTCAAGTTTGCACTTATTGGCTTAATGTCTGTCACTGCTGGAGTCCCTTGAGGGTGTGGCTAAGCAAGGTGTTGTGGGCTATGAAAATATGTGCCTGATACCTGCTCCTTGTTCCCGGGCGGGGAACTACAGGGCATTCTCACGGGGGTGCGGATACTCGCATGTGTAAATTTGGCTAAAGCTGATAGGAAAGTCAGGACCAAGCCTTTGTGTTTTCGAGGCTGTACTAGAGCCTATCTTAACATCTTCAGTGTAATGCTTTAATTTAAGCTACGACAAC